TATACGTACGTATACAGGGTCATCTTTTCTGTAGTTTCGATAGAAGGATTCGATTCCTCTACCAATGCAGTCAACTCCATTTGTTAGAACAGCTTCCATTGAGTCTCTGCACCTATCCTTTTTTGATTCTCGCTTTCTGAACCCTTGTTTTTTGAACACAGGATTTGGCTCAGGATTACCCATTTTTAATTCCAGGGTTTCTCTGAATTTGGAAGTTACCACTTAGTAGGTTTCCATACCAAGGCTCAATCCAATCAAGTCCGTAGCGTCTACCAATTTCGCCATATCCCCCTTATGAGGCCGAGATCTCATTGTGATCCCCCCTCTTATGTTGGAACCCTTGAATTCATTAGATACCGATTCCTATATCGAAAAAGTGTCTGCTCCTATTTCTTACCCATCTTCTTTCATCTCTATCGGTGGGCCAGTATTTGGTCCAATCGGAAATGATTCTATCATTGATGTATCTGCAATTCAATATGGATGGATATATCCCACATATACATGTCTCTCTCCCTCTCATTTTTCCCGCGCGATTGGGAATACTGGAACGGTCGATATTCATTCTTCTTTTTTTTTTTTCGTCCTATCTCCTCCCTTTCCGAATGAAACCAGAGGAATGTCTCATTATGATCTGAATTGCATTCTTATCTTATCCTTTCCTTAGGACCGATCCGCTCTAATCTAATAGAATTTAGAATTAATAGAATCTGCTATAACTAATATGGATATAGTTATATATAATTATTTCAAATGTAATATTTTGCATTTAAAGAAAAAAAATTCGAAATCAAAGAAATAGAAATTTCTAATAATAAAATTTCTAATCTAATAATAATAGAAAATATAATAAGAATTAATAGAATGATAATATAAATCACTCGAATTTTCAATAAAAATTCTATATAGTTATAGTTATATTCTAATATATAAGAATATTCTTATGATATTAATTAATCATTTTTAATGGAATAGAATTCGATTCTTCATTCTATTAATATTAATTATTATATAGTTAAGATTCCGGTAGTTTACCGAATTCCTATGCACTATTTCTGTTATGTGAGCCCGCTTAGCTCAGAGGTTAGAGCATCGCATTTGTAATGCGATGGTCATCGGTTCGATTCCGATAGCCGGCTTTTCTCTATTTGTCCGATTTTTTCCATGATTGATAATGTCTCCTTGAGATCAAGGAATATTGAAAAGACTCCTCCCTTTTTTCTTTTACAAATGTCGGGTCACCGATCTATTATGTCGTGGGAACTTACAACTATGAATAAAAAACTGATTGGAGCAGTGAAATCTCTACAGAACAAATCAAGAAAAGGATCCTTAACTTCCTATATATACAAAATAATCCGGATATTGATACAATTCATCATTCTTCTTTGTAGTACTTCAGTAGATTTATCTTCGTTTATCGTTTAGTTCAGTCTGACTTAGGTTTATTCTGTAAAATGAAATTTCAATAAAATAAATAAAAAAATAAGGGGGGGGGAGTCTTTATGTCTCGTTACCGAGGGCCTCGTTTCAAAAAAATACGTCGTCTGGGAGCTTTACCGGGACTAACTAGTAAAAGACCTAGACCGGGAAGTGATCTTAGAAACCAATCGCGTTCCGGGAAAAGATCTCAATATCGTATTCGTCTAGAAGAAAAACAAAAATTGCGTTTTCATTATGGTCTGACAGAGCGACAATTGCTTAGATATGTTCGTATAGCTGGAAAAGCCAAAGGGTCAACAGGGCAGGTTTTACTACAACTACTTGAGATGCGTTTGGATAACATCCTTTTTCGATTGGGTATGGCTTCGACCATTCCCGGAGCCAGGCAATTAGTTAACCATAGACATATTTTAGTTAATGGTCGTATAGTAAATATCCCAAGTTATCGCTGCAAACCCCGAGATATTATTACTACGAGAGATGAACAAAGATCCAGAGCTTTGATTCAAAATTATATTGATTCATCCCCCCACGAGGAATTGGCAAAACATTTGACTTTTCACTCATCCCAATATAAAGGATTAGTAAATCAAATAATAGATAGTAAATGGATCGGTTTGAAAATCAATGAGTTGCTAGTCGTAGAATATTATTCTCGTCAGACTTGAACCTAACTAAAATAACAAAGCTTCGGGCAATTTTGCCCCCCCTTTTTCGCCAAAGTCAAGTAAATAAGGGGTTTGATCCGGATTTTTCTCCCACTCACGTATCACAAATGGATCAGCAGTGAGATTTTCATTCTTTTCCACTCTTTCCGGCATTTTCCATACCACAGTAATTAGGAAGAATCTCTATCAAATAAAGGTCTTACTGTTGGAATAATGGTATCAATTGTTATTTGATACATTGCGGTTGGTAACGTTGGTGAATTAGGTGAAGGTACGGAAAGAGAGGGATTCGAACCCTCGGTAAACAAAAGTCTACATAGCAGTTCCAATGCTACGCCTTGAACCACTCGGCCATCTCTCCTACATAATCTTATGATTATGACCCAGAAACCGAGTGAATAGCGAGTCATTCATATTATTGCAATACAGGTACGACCGATCAATTCAATTCTAAATAGAAAACTTTTCGTCAAAGAAAGATCTTCCGTAGGCTCGAGGGATACAAAAAAACTTCTCGAGTTCTCAGAATCCGTAGGAAAAATTCCTTGATTCCTCAACTTCGATAAAATAGTAATAATTGGTATACTACTCAATTTGAATGAAATCCAATCGGATTCAAATATTTCCTATCTATACCTGTCCAAAAGGGACAATTTGAGTGGAAGGTCCACATCCTTTTTTTTTAGAATGAGTCTGTTTGTTTTTATGTGATTTCGTACTGTACAATTCCTTTGTTTGTGGGATCATTTTCCCTCGAGGGGGAATGAGAAGAATTATCGAATGGACTGTTAACTATGCCTAGATCTCGGATAAATGGAAATTTTATTGATAAGACCTCTTCAATTGTAGCCAATATCTTATTACGAATAATTCCGACAACTTCAGGAGAAAAGGAGGCATTTACCTATTACAGAGATGGTGCGATTTGATTCTTTTTTTTTTTTTTTATTTATTTACCGCCCTCAGTCTTATGAGAAAGAGACATGATTCGGGATACAAAGAAAAAAGATTCTTGAAATAAACCTACGCTTGATGAAGGTGAAGTTAGTTTGGAGATAGAACAATTCCTTCTGTCGTGTATCCCCGATTGATGCAGCCTCAGATGCTTCAATTGTCGATTCTAGTATTGAGCGAAAGGTTAACCTATAGGTTCTGTATTGCAGGTCAATACTACTTCACTAGTACCAATAGGCCGCATAGGGGAAGAAGCACTACACCTAGGAATCAACAACACGAAAACTTTGTTATAAATTACTCCTTTTCCTTATCGGGATCGGGACTAACAAGAATGGTTGGGACAACAAACATCCATCTCGTTCGTACTTTGGATACCCGTATAACCATCGAAGATCGTTGAAGTGACTAATTCCTGGAAATAGGGGGCGTTGAGGACAAAGAAATTGTTGGAGTTACCATTTCTATCTAGCACCAACACGCTTGGTGTTAAGAAAAGACAGACCTCTTGCAGGAAGGATGGCTAGAGATTTCTTGTAAAAACACCAGCCCCTGTCAGTTCATAATAAAAATATTTCAATCTTTTTTGATTCCATGGATTATTTCCCTTATTACTATGCACAGAAGGGAGGAGCCGTATGAGATGAAAATCTCACGTACGGTTCTGGAACGGAGATTCTTTGAATAGAATGAACGACCGTAACGGATGTCGGCTCAATCCGAAGGAAATTATGCGGAAGCTTTACAAAATTATTATGAAGCTACGCGACCAGAAATTGATCCCTATGATCGAAGTTATATACTCTATAACATAGGCCTTATCCACACAAGCAACGGAGAACATACGAAGGCTTTGGAATATTATTTCCGGGCACTCGAACGAAACCCATTCTTACCACAAGCTTTTAATAATATGGCTGTGATCTGTCATTACGTGCGACTATCTCCACTATAGAAAGAAGGAAAGAAAGATCAAATCTTCTAGTAAATACTAGAAACAAAATAGGCTTTCTACATATGCATCGTTCAAAGCAACGATTTTTATCAGCTGTAGCAAAGAAAGAGACTTCATACGAGCCGAAATATGAAGAAATAGGTATGGCCTATATACTAGATTCTATGGATAAAGGATCTAATTGATGGAGGAAGCACCGTAAAGATCAATTAGCGAGGTTTGGGGGCCGATACAATAAGAACTGCTTACTTATGTCATGATATGAGATAAAAGTTAGGAATCAACTTATGTAATAGAGTCGATCTACTAAGGTATTGAGCAGCGGTGTAGCATCAGATCCCAAAGATAGTAAGTCCTTTCTTTCTTCTGGAGGAAAGTCCTTTTCAAAGATTCTATATGACTTTCTATATGAAACCGAGATAGTTACCTTTCAGAAAATTCTAACGATAGGGGTAGATACCTATGTTCTTCTGAAGGTGGGAGAAAAGATAAAACTGATTATTGATCAAAATTAGAGTTTGAAACTCATGTAATTAACCTCTTCTGGTTAACCCGAGAAAAAAAAAATGGGATAGATTTACGAGAAATCTTATTCAGTTAGATATGGTAGATTAAGATGGGACACCAAAAGAATTGATTGCTGAGCCGTATGAGGTAGGAAACTCTCAAGTACGGTTCTAAGGGAAGGAATTGACCCACCTATTCCGGCCGGGGAGAACAGGCCATTCGACAGGGAGATTCTGAAATTGCGGAGGCTTGGTCCGATCAAGCTGCTGAATATTGGAAACAAGCTATAGCGCTTACTCCAGGTAATTATATTGAAGCACATAATTGGTTGAAGATCACAAGGCGGTTCGAATAAGAACACTCTCTTTTTTAATTCATTAACTCTCTTTTTTAATTCATTATAATATTGGATCCATCAATCAAATAAAATAGATCGTTCCTCTGGGAAGAGCCAATCAAGGAATTTCATTATA